CTCACTAATGGTACGTAAATGTAACTCCTTGTTCAAAGAACTATTCAGAGTGCCTCGAGCTCCTTTTAAAACTTGTTGGAAAACCTGTTGTCGGACTTGCTGAACTGCCCTTTGGTGGTCAAAACGAATGGTTTCATTTTTGTAATTTTCTAATTCTTCCAAAGTCTTATAAGTTGACTTAATCAAATTCAATTTTTCTCGTTCTATCTCCGAGTATCCATTCACTCGAAATTGATCTGCTTCCCTTTCGACTTTCCGTAAGCGAGCCCGGGCTTTTTCCAGCCGTTGAATGGCCCCCCCCTGCAGTTCCTCTGAATTTCGAATAGTATTCAGGATCTTCCGTTTTCGATTATCTAATAAATCACTTAATGAAAGTAGATTATCTTTCCATTCATCTCAAAACTTACATGATCCCTTCCCGAACCAAACATGAATTTTTCGATTCATTTGGCTCTCACACTCAATTACTTCAACTTTTTAAGTATGGGGGCAATTCCCATATCTTTTTTTTTTAATGTAATGAGCCTATCCTCTACCTCTCTTCTCTATTCATATTCCAAGATGTCGCGACTAATCACTAATCCAAGACCAGAATATTTTGAGGACTCTTCTGACGGAACAAAACAAAAATATTGAATTGTCAGCAAAGTTGTTTCTTTTTTTCGTCAAATCCAAAGAATTCTTCTTACTTTATATTATACACAGGTCACCGATTCAGCATAAAAAGCGGTTGATTGAAATATTTCAAATATTTTGCATTCCAATACAAGAAAAGGCTCAAATAATTTTATCGACATGAGTGTTTTATATCGAAAAAAAAAAAACAAATTCCAATTATTCATTTTGCAAACATTTCTATTCTATATTAATAGAGTAGTAGAAAGAGTACCATGCTGCGTCTGGACTTCAAACGGTTTGGTTTAGCTTTAACCATGTTAATGACCCCACACTATTGGTTTGGTTGATAGAGAATCAAAGTAGATTTACCAATGAATCACGAAATGCTATGGTTCTTAAATATGATTTGAAATTGATTCAGAAGTAATTCGCGGAACCGTGTACCTTTTTCGATCTAGTTATAATGAAAAAAAGTACAGCTGGTTGGATCCAGCCTATTCTTGAAATAAACAACTCGCACGCACTCCCTTTCCAAAAAAGATCAATACACCAAGGACTACACTTAGATTTATTGGATTTGTTGCTAAAATATCGGTATTAAACCCGAAACTCCCGGCAAATGACCAGCGAACCAAGGAAACGAAAGAATCGGTTATATTTTTCATATTATCTCCTCTTTTAGATAGACTAAAAAAAAAATACGTAATTTGCATATTTATAGGATTAAACAAAGGGATTCGCAAATAAAAGCGCTAATGCTACAACCAGTCCATAAATTGTTAAAGCTTCCATAAAAGCCAGACTAAGCAATAAAGTACCTCGTATTTTTCCCTCCGCCTCGGGTTGTCTCGCGATACCTTCTACAGCTTGACCCGCAGCAGTACCTTGACCTACTCCAGGTCCAATAGAAGCAAGCCCGACGGCCAACCCAGCGGCAATAACAGAAGCGGCAGAAATCAGTGGATTCATGATAAGTTCCTCGCACTAAAATAAAGAAATAGTTAATGATACAATCGTCCAATGAATTATGACTTAATTATTCCATCGCTAAGATTCATCCAGTCGAAATAACTAAGAACTCGGAATTGAAGTAGTAATAATATTAGTATTAAACCATAAAAGCTACTTCTATATCTCTTTTTTAGTTCCGATCCACAGGATTTTTGTGAATCCATACGACTTTTGTTCTTCCATTTCTTCTTTCCAAACCCTTTTTGAATTCTTCGTTCGTTAGTTTTCTTTATTTCATCGCTTTATTCATTCACATTCAATTCACAGGCAAAGACGAAACCGAAGAATTTCTATTGGAATCTCTATCTAAGTTCACAATAGTAGGGTGGATTAGATATATCTTTAGTTGATATATAACTATCAATATCTAATATCATATATACATGTCTTTCTTCCATAACGTAAACCAACTATTCATATCTTCATATCTTAGATTCAAACTATTCGTATCTTAAAGTCAATCGTATTCTAGAATCATTCTTGGAACCATAAACAAGAGTTGGCTTAGAGTCATTAGATCCCATATACCCAATTCTGTTCCCCTCTCCCAATCAACCCATTTTTTATGAATCTCGTTTGGCGAATCATTCCATAGAAATAAACATAAGTCTTTTATTCCGGTAAGGTCATTCACTTTAATTATTTAATTATTTATTAATATTTTCTTTTGGTCAATCGTTGAATTGAATAAAATCAACTGAAATGGGAATCGTTCTAGAAAGCATCTTTCTTTTTTTTTTAATCACACACCGTGTAAATTGTGATACTATGATACTATAAGAATTTTTATATTAAGGATTTTTATTCAAATAATGACTCCTTCTATTTGAATTGAATGAACAAAACAATAGAAGGATAATATTCATTGGCAGGAGTATGATATAATAAAGCCAAACATGAATTTTAGGAAAAAGATCCTTTTGATCTCTTTCCTTTTTTACAATTCCCCAATATCTGAATTTTTTTTCTATGACTCTTGGTCGTATATCCCGTATTTGTCTATTTCTATTTGTATAGTGATGTTTCCTAAGTGGATTATCTTTAGTTACGCATACACTGCGTTATTCTAAGCTAAAAAAAAGACTATTTCGAAAACTAGTCAATGATGGCCCTCCATAGATTCGCCTATATAAGCCGCCGCTAAAGTTGCAAAAATAAGAGCTTGAATACCGCTTGTAAATAATCCAAGGAACATCACAGGTATAGGAACCACTAAAGGTACTAAAGAAACAAGAACAACAACTACTAATTCATCAGCTAATATATTCCCGAAAAGTCGAAAGCTAAGTGATAAAGGTTTTGTGAAATCTTCTAAAATGTTAATGGGTAAAAGAATTGGAGTCGGTTGAATGTATTTACTGAAATAACCCAATCCCTTTTTAGAAAGACCCGCATAGAAATATGCTACTGACGTGAGCAAGGCTAAAGCAACGGTAGTATTGATATCATTCGTAGGTGCAGCTAACTCCCCATGGGGTAACTGTATTATTTTCCAAGGTAAAAGAGCACCGGACCAATTCGAAACAAAAATAAATAGAAACATAGTTCCAATAAAGGGAACCCATGGACCGTATTCTTCTCCAATCTGAGTTTTGCTCACGTCTCGAATAAATTCAAGGACATATTCGAAGAAATTTTGACCGGCAGTCGGAATAGTTTGTGGATTCCGAACAGCTATAAGGGCTGAACCTAATAAGATAGCAATTACAACCCAAGAAGTAATAAGTACTTGGGCATGGACTTGTAAACCTCCTATTTGCCAATAGAAATGTTGGCCTACTTCCACACCGGATATATCGTATAACCCTTTTAGTGTGTTACTGGAACATGATATAACATTCATATCGCCCTCTAACAGAAATAGAACTTTAAAAAGAATTATTTTGATTCAACCCTCTCCCTTTCGACTTGTATACTTTAATTAGAATTCTCCGTTTTGAATACCCGCTAATCACATAATATCCACAGTTTTTTTTTTTTAATTTCTTTTCTTTTATGCGATTCAAGAAGAGTAACCGATTCCAAAAATCCAAAAATCCATGTAGTTACCAAAAAAAATTATTTATCTTATTATTAATCAAGGATTTCGTATATAGCTAGAACGACCCTCACAAATTGCAAATACAAATTTATTAAGAATTAATCGGATTGAAGCTATAGCGTTATCGTTTGCTGGAATCGAAATGTCTGCGAGATCGGGGTCACAATTTGTATCGATTAAACAAATTGTTGGAATTCAAAAAGCGATACATTCTCGAAGAGCCGTATATTCTTCTTGCTGATCAACGATGATTACAATATCCGGTACCCCCGTCATATATTGAATCCCGCCCGGATACGTTTGCAAGCGTGATAATTGTCTCTTCAGGATAGCTGCATCTCTTTTTGGAAGACGGTTGAGTCTCCCCGTCTTTTGTTCCGCTCTCAAATCCCTGAACTTATGAAGTCTCGTTTCTGTAGTGGACCAATTCGTTAACATACCACCGAGCCTTTTTTATTAATATAATATAATGACATATAATGACACCGGGTTCTTATTGCAGCTCGTGCTACTAAATCCGCTGCTTTATAACAAGCTTCTGATAAAAAACGAGCAGTTCTTGTCAGATTTGTAATATGAATACCTTTCTGTTTTGCTGAGATATAAGGTGACATTCTAGGATTCCATTTCCTAGTACCATGACCAAAAGGAATTCCTGCTTCCATCATCTCTTCAAAATTGATATTCCACTATCTTCGTGCCATTTCTCCCCATACTTCCTCTTTTTTTTATCAAATCTTTTTTTTATAAAAAAAAGAGACGAGGTGCCCTGAAATAAATAATTGTTCCAATGGAACCTTCTCTTCTACCAGAGATTGGCCATTGATACACAATCCAGGCCATTCATTACTTTCTATTCGTTATTATATTTCTTTTCTTACTATTAAGAAATCAAAGGATCAAAAATAGTTAAGAGAATCCGCTCCTTAGGACTCATTAAATCCTCTAAATGATTGTTCTGATGTATCATGGAAAGTCTTTGAAATGCAAAAGTCTAATAATTCTCTGTGGTGTAAGAAAATATCTATCATCCCCCCACCCGAATAAATTCTTTTTTTTGTTTCCAAAAGAATATTGTTATGCTGCCGTGAACAGTGCACTAATGCTTTGAATCCGGTACCAACGGGTATCATCCCCCCCAGAACAACGTTCTCTTTCAGGCCTTTCAACCAGTCGATACGACCCCGGAGAGCCGCTTTTGCTAAAACCCGAGCGGTTTCTTGAAAACTTGCTTCAGATATAAAACTTTGAGTATTCAGAGATGCTCTCGTTATTCCCAATAATATAGCTCGATAACAGATCGCTTCTTCCAAAGCACGCCCCGTTCGCTCCGCTCGTAACAATCCAATAAGTTCGCCGGGTAAAAAAATATTAGACATTCCATCTTCTGAAACCAACACTTTTGATGTTATTTGACGTACAATAATTTCGATATGTCTATTATGGATTTGGACCCCCTGGGATCGATAAACCTTTTGGATCTTATTAACCAAAGAGATACGACTTTGCACTATAGTTAGCTCAGCACCGATTAAGAATCCCCAAGGAATCCCAAGAATTCTTGTTATACGCGCGTTCCAACCCTCAACTCTTTTTTCTAGGTTCATCGATATTGAATCAATCGAACGCACTTCTAACACTTGTTCTACTTTTGGAAGACCTTGCGTTATATCACCCGATCTTGATTTTTCATATATAAATGTAATTAATGTATCTCCTTCATAAAGGATTTCTCCATAATGCCCATGAACAGTTGCTCCTGGAGTAGCCAAATAAGGCTTAGCTGATCTTATTACTACAGAGCCGGCTTGAACAATTAAAACTTGACCTGATTTGAGGTGTGGTCCATTTGTGGCTATACATATATTTTCACAAATAAACTGCCCAAGACTCATTATTGTGGACATTTCCTCACAATAATTATGATGGATAAAATACCAATTCAAATTAAATGGATTCAAAACAATCTTACTGTCTGGATCAGGATTATAAATTCTCTCGTTTTCATCCATTAAATAAAATTTACGTACTCGAAAAGTCTGTTTTAAATTATCAAGTTTCAAATAGTTAGTTACCGAAATCGGATTATAAGTTATTAAATAGTAAAATGAATAAAAATTCGCAATTTGAAGGACTGTTCCTAAGGGTCCCAACGAATTCCTAATTGGAATTAGAGGATCTTTTTGAATGTGAATCGATTGCTTTATCACATTATGATATTTGATATCGTTGAATGGACCCATTCGAAAACAATTAGATGATGACAAAATTATCAAAGATTGGCATTCCTTATTTCTAGTCAACAAGGTATGAATAGTTCCTTGATTTTTGCTAAGTGATTGTTGAACCCTTGCCTTGAAATAAATGGAGTAAAACGGATTTATATTGGTGCGATCTGGACCATTATCAGAGATCAATCCTGGACTTGACGGAGCATTCCTTTTTCTGATATACGAAATATGGGATTGCACTAAGTCGATTCTTAGGAAATCTCGAATCATACCATTTGTACTTACTTCAACAAAGGAAGCACAGACCTCTTCGACGGAAGAACTTTTTTTGTCTTGTCCCCAATTCAAGACTAAACAAGTTCGAACTAATTGAATACTTGTGTCAGAAATACCCCGAAAGGGTTTGCCCTTTCCATAAAGGATATAATTGACAACTCGAAGGTGCATATTATCCTTTTCCCGCAGCAGATCCTGGGGGAAGAGTGTTGCTAAATCGATACCGTTCGCTATTTCATATGTGACTACGGGTCGAACCAAAACAAAATGCTTTTTCTTGGTAGGTGTGATCCGTTGGACATAGATCCATTTTTTCAATTTTTTTGATTCCCGGGTGGATTCCTTAAGTTCTTTTTTTCCCGTTTCCGGCGGTATCAAGATGCCACTGTGTCGGGATATCTTATCCGTTTCCCCAGGAAAATGGATATCCCCAGAAAAAATTTTTAGTTCAATCTTTTTTTTTTTTTTCTCCACTCGGACCAATCCGCCCACTTGGCTTCTTCTATTTAAAGCGATTCGGGTATCTACTCCAATGATACTATTATTCCGTACCATTACGTAAGAAGATTCGGGTAAAATATGCACTTCCTCGGGAATGAAAAAAAAGCGATCAATTTTCATTTGAAATTTTGGCTTAATTTTTTTGACTCCTCGATACTCAATCAAGTCCTCTTTTTTGACGATTGAATGCGCCCCTATAGTCCCATATTTAGTAATTCCTGAATTCTTTCTTCTGTATCGAGGATCATCAAAATAAGCAAAAATACTATTTTTACGGAAAATACCCTTTATGGGTATTTCAATCGAGATACCTGAATGGGGCATGAGTTCTTTCTCTTGTTCTTGAATGGATTGGAACGGAATGAGAAATTGATTTCTTCGCCTTTTTGCCAATAAATCAGAATTCTTGTGGAGAATTGCAGGATGTATGAGATTACAATGACCAATACCTATGATTCGATTAAATCCCGAATAATCCAAAATACCATCTTCTTTTTTATCAGAAAAATCTGACCTAACTAATTGGTGTCTCACTTGATCATTATTCACTGAGAGGCTAGAAATATATCTTCGTTCGACAGAATGAGAATGGATGTTCAGTTGATCTTGATCCTTGTGGAGTGAAAAAGAAACCACACCGGATCTGCACGAACCTCCTGATAATATCCATAAATGACTTGTTTTTGGTAAGAGCCGGACATTACTATATTGAAATTCGGGTGCATGGTACACGTCGGTACTCCAGTGCATTTCTCCCTCTGAGTCAGAATAAATATGTTTTCGAACCCTCTCCTTAAAATTCAAAGTGTATGTTCCCGCCCG